GAACAAAAGCTCTAGAAAAAGAAAAGGGATTTCTTGCTCTAGATATGCTCGAAAAAAGGACCAGATTATGCAATGATGAAAACGAACAAAAATACTTGCCCAAAACGTATGACCCCCTTTTGAGGGGACCATATCGTGGAACAATAAAAAAATTCTATTCACATATGATCATGAATGATTTAATCACTTCTACAGATACGGAGGATTCCATAGAAATCAATTGGATAAATAAGATTTATGGGCTACTTCCTAATAATTCAAATTATTCCAGAAAATTTGAACATCAAAAGAATCCGCCTGATAGGGAATCATTACTGAATTATATTGGTAATTCCTTAACCTCAATCAAAGAATTTCCTTTTGAGCCTGTACCCATTTTGCATTTAAAAAAATATTCTTTATTGAGAGAGCAAACAAGAATTGATTTAGAAAATCAAACAAAAGCTTTAAAATGGGTATTCGATGTAATTACAACTGATCCAAACGATCAAACAACAATTAGAAATAAATCTATTGGAATAGAAGAAATCCGTAAAAAGGTTCCTCGGTGGTCATACAAATTAACTTATGATTTGGAAGAACAGGAGGAAGAAAATGAGGAAGAATCTAAGGAAGATCATGAAATTCGTTCAAGAAAAGCCAAACGCGTAGTAATTTATACTGATAACAATCAGAATACCAACCCTATTACAACTACAAATAATACTAATAATAGTGATCAAGCAGAAGAGGTGGCTTTGATACGTTACTCACAACAATCGGATTTTCGTCGGGATATAATCAAAGGATCCATGCGTGCTCAAAGACGTAAAACGGTTATTTGGGAAATGTTTCAAGCAAATGTGCATTCTCCGCTTTTTTTGGATCGAATAGACAAAACATTTTTTTTTTCTTCTTTTTATATCTCTGAAATGATGAATCTCATTTTTAGGAATTCGGTGGGGAGAGAACCAGAATTGAAAATTTCACATTTTGATTTTGAGGAGGAAGAGACAAGGGAAAAAGAGAAAAAAAACGAAGAAAAAAAAGAGGAAAATGAACGTATAATAATATCAGAAACTTGGGATAGCATTATATTTGCTCAAGCAATAAGAGGTTTGATGTTAGTAACCCAATCTTTTCTTAGAAAATACATTGTATTGCCTTCATTGATAATTGCTAAAAATATTGGCCGTATGTTATTATTCCAATTCCCCGAATGGTATGAGGATTTGAAGGAGTGGAATAGAGAAATGCATGTTAAATGCACTTATAATGGTGTTCAATTATCAGAAACAGAATTTCCCAAAGATTGGTTAACAGATGGTATTCAGATAAAGATTCTATTTCCTTTCTGTTTGAAACCTTGGCGAAGATCTAAAATACGATCTCATCCTAGGGATCAAATAAAAAAAAAAGGAAAAAAAGACAATTTTTGTTTTTTAACGGTTTGGGGAATGGAAGCGGAATTCCCTTTTGGGAATCCCCGAAAACGACCTTCCTTTTTTGAACCCATTTATAAAGAACTCCAAAAAAAAGTTAGAAAAGTTAAAAAGGATTTTTTTCTACTTCTAAAAGTTTCAAAAGAAAAAACAAGATGGATCATTAAAATACTTCTAGTTCTAAAACGAATAATGAAGGAAATTCAAAAAGTAAACCCAATATTCTTATTTGAATTGAGCAAGGTGAAAGTATATGAAACGGCTGAAAATGGAAAAGATTCCGAAATAAATAATAAGATTATTCACAAATCAACCATTCAAATCCAATCCATGAATTGGACAAATTATTCACTCATAGAAAAAAAGATGAAAGATCTTTCTGATAGAACAATCACAATCAAGAATCAAATAGAACGAATCACAAAAGACAAGAAAAAAATAATTCTAACTTGTGATGATAAAAGATCAAAATCACGGAAACATATTTGGCAGATATTCCAAAGAATAAATATACGATTAATACGCAAATCACATTATTTTATGAAATCTCTGATTGAAAATATATATATAGATATCTTGCTATGTATGATTACCATTCACAGGATCTATTTCCAACTTTTCTTTGAATCAACAAAAAAAATAATCAATAAATCTGTTTACAACGATCAAACAAATCAGGAAGGAATTGATGAAAGAGATCAAAATACAATGAACTTTTTTTCCACTATAAAAAAGTCCCTTTCAAATACTAACATTAGTAATAGTACAAAAATGTATTATGACTTATCCTCCTTGTCCCAAGCATATGTATTTTACAAATTATCACAAACCCAATTACTTAACAAGTATCAATTGAAATCTCTACTTCAATATCAGGGGACTTATCCTTTTATTAAGGATAAAATCAAGGATTATTGTATGACACGAGGAATATTTGATTACAATTCAAGACATAATAAAATTCATAAGTCTGGAATGATTGAATGGAAAAACTGGTTAAAGGGGCATTATCAATACAATTTATCTCAAACCAAATGGTCGCGGTTAGTACCGCAAAAATGGCGAAATAGAATCAATCAACGTTATAGGATTCAAAATAAGGACTCAATTAAAGCGGATTCATATAAAAAAGAAAAAGACCAATTAATTCATTACGTGAAACAAAATTACTATGCAGCGGATTCATTGACAAATCAAAAAGAAAAATGGAAAAAACACTACAGATATGATCTTTTATCACATAAATATATGAACTGTGGGGATAAGGAGGATTTTCATATTTATGGGTCAAGATTACAAGTAAACGGGGTTCACAAAATTCCATATAATTTCAATAAACCAAAATCCGAATCATTTTATGTATTGGTAAGTACAGCTATTAGTGATTATCTAGAAGAAGGATATATTATTGATACGCATAAAAATCTAGATAGAAAATATTTTGATTGTCGAATTCTCCACTTTTGTCTTAGAAAAAATATCGATATTGAGACCTGGACCAATACACATATCGGTACCAAAATTGATAAAAATACTAAGACTGAAAAAAAAATCAACAACAAATTGAAAAAAAAAGATATTTTTTCTCTTACGATTCATCAAGAAATCAACCCATCCAATCAAAAAAGTATTTTTTTTAATTGGATGGGAATGAATCAAGAAAGAGTTTATCATACCATATCAAATCTAGAATCTTGGTTCTTCCCAGAATTTGTCTTACTTTTTGATGCATATAAGATTAAACCATGGATTATACCAATCAAATTACTTCTTTTTGACTTTTATTTTTATAAAAATAAAAGTCAAAATAAAAACATCAATATAAATAGAAAAAATAATCTTCAGATGATATCTCATCAAAAAAAATATCTTAAATTAGATAATTCCAACCAACAAAAAAATGAGCAACAGGACCAAGTAAATCTTGTATCAGATCTACGAAAAGAAAACAAAAAAAAAGATATTGAAGAGAATTATGCGAAATCAGACATTACCATTAAAAAAGGTAAGAAGAAAAAACAATCCAAGAAAAGCAAGGAAGCAGAACTAGATTTCTTCCTGAAAAAATATTTCCTTTTTCAATTAAGATGGGATGGCTCCTTGAACCAAAGAATGATCAATAATATCAAGGTATATTGTCTCTTACTTAGACTGATAAATCCAAAAGAAATTGCTATATCCTCGATTCAAAGAGGAGAGACGCATCTGGATGTAATGCTAATTCAGAAAGATCTAGCTCTTACAGAATTGATAAAAAAAGGAATATTAATTATCGAACCAATTCGTCTATCTATAAAAAGGGATGGAAAATTGATTATATATCAAACTATAAGTATTTCATTGGTCGAGAACAATAAACACCAAACTAATAGAAAATGCATAAAAAAAAGATATATTGATAAGAGGAATTTGGATAAACCCATTGTACGATATGGGAATATGCTTGTGAATGAGGACACAAATTATTATGATTTCCTTGTTCCCGAAAATATTCTATCTCCTAGACGTCGCAGAGAATTGAGAATGTTAATTTGTTTCAATTCCCATAATTGGAATGTTACGGATAGAAATAGAAATCCATTATTTTGCAATGAAAACAACATAAGAAACTCTGGAAAATTTTTGGATGAGGACAAGCATCTTAATACGGATACAAATAAATTCATTAAATGCAAATTTGTTCTTTGGCCCAATTACCGATTAGAAGATTTAGCTTGTATGAATCGCTATTGGTTTGATACCAATAATGGCAGTCGTTTCAGTATGTCAAGGATACATATGTATCCACGATTTAGAATTATTTAATTTAATAGTATATTTCCTATATCATATATATATCTATATTCCGTGACATTTTCGATATATGAAAGCCGAAAGATGTATGCATATGCTATGTTATATTTTGGTAAATGATACAGATTGAATGGTGTATCCATTCAATTGGATATAGGAATAAATAAATTAGGGGAATCCTTTTAGATAGAAATAAATTCTTTTCTTTCGTTAATGTGGAAACATATTATCCCTTTCTATCCAAATCAAATTTGCAATTTGATTTGGATAAAATAAAGAAGTAGTATATGAATAAATCCAAATTTTTGTGTGTACTAGATGTGTGTACTAGATTAAAATAACCGGCATAATTCTTTTTTTTTTATTTTTCCTGATCGGAAAAATCCATGAAAAAGAAAGAAAAAGGATAGAAAAATTTTTTATGGTCAAAAATTCATTCATTTCCATTATTCCACAAGAAGAAAAAGAAGAAAACAAAGGTTCTGTTGAATTTCAAGTATTCAGTTTCACCAATAAGATACGGAGACTTACTTCACATTTGGAATTGCACAAAAAAGATTTTTTATCGCAAAGGGGTCTACGAAAAATTCTAGGAAAACGTCAACGGTTGCTGGCTTATTTGTCAAAGAAAAATAGAGTACGTTATAAGAAATTAATTGGTCAGTTGGATATTCGAGAGCCAAAAACTCGTTAATTTAATCGTTTGAATTTTTTTTAGTAGTATTCAATTTTTCGTTTTGATGAGTCTCATTTTGAGGAATTCATGGAATAATGAATTAAGGAAGAAAAGATATGACAGTACCGGTTACAAGAAAAGATCTCATGATAGTCAATATGGGGCCTCACCACCCATCAATGCATGGTGTTCTCCGACTAATCGTTACTCTCGATGGTGAAGATGTTATTGACTGTGAGCCCATATTGGGCTATTTACACAGAGGAATGGAAAAGATAGCGGAAAATCGAACAATTATACAATATCTACCTTATGTAACACGATGGGATTATTTAGCTACTATGTTCACAGAGGCAATAACCGTAAATGCGCCAGAACAATTGGAAAATGTTCAAGTACCTCAAAGAGCTAGCTATATCAGAGTAATTATGCTGGAATTGAGCCGTATAGCTTCTCATTTGTTATGGCTTGGACCTTTTATGGCGGATATCGGTGCACAGACTCCCTTTTTCTATATTTTAAGAGAAAGGGAATTGATATATGATCTATTCGAAGCCGCCACAGGTATGCGAATGATGCATAATTATTTCCGTATTGGAGGAGTAGCTGCTGATCTACCTTATGGATGGATAGATAAATGTTTGGATTTCTGCGATTATTCTTTAACAGGAGTTGTTGAATATCAAAAACTTATTACGTGGAATCCCATTTTTTTGGAACGAGTTGAAGGAGTGGGCATTATTGGTGGAGAAGAAGCTGTAAATTGGGGTTTATCAGGACCGATGTTACGAGCTTCTGGAATCCAATGGGATCTTCGTAAAGTTGATCATTATGAGTGTTACAATGAATTCGATTGGGAAGTACAATGGCAAAAAGAAGGAGATTCATTAGCTCGTTATTTAGTACGAATCAGTGAAATGAAGGAATCCATAAAAATTATTCAACAGGCTCTAGAAGGAATTCCTGGAGGACCTTATGAAAATTTAGAAGTACGACGCTTTGATAGAGCAAAGAATTCCGAATGGAATGATTTTGAATATAGATTTATTAGTAAAAAACCTTCACCCAATTTAGAATTGTCGAAACAAGAACTTTATGTGAGAGTGGAAGCCCCAAAAGGAGAATTGGGAATTTATTTGATAGGAGATAATAGTGTTTTCCCCTGGAGATGGAAAATTCGTCCACCCGGTTTTATCAATTTGCAAATTCTTCCTCAGCTAGTTAAAAGAATGAAATTGGCTGATATCATGACGATATTGGGTAGTATAGATATCATTATGGGAGAAGTTGATCGTTGAAATGATAATTGATACGACAGAAGTACAAACTATCAATTCTTTTTCTACATCGGAATTTTTAAAAGAAGTGTATGGACTAATATGGATTGTACCCATTTTGACCCTTATATTGGGAATAACAATGGGGGTACTAGTAATTGTGTGGTTAGAAAGAGAAATATCTGCAGCGATACAACAACGTATTGGGCCTGAATATGCTGGCCCGTTGGGAATTCTTCAAGCTATAGCGGATGGGACTAAACTACTTTTTAAAGAGGACCTCCTCCCATCTCGAGGAGATATTCGTTTGTTTAGTGCGGGACCGTCTATAGCGGTTATATCAATTCTACTAAGTTATTTAGTAATTCCTTTTGGGTATCGTCTTGTTTTAGCCGATCTCAGTATAGGTGTTTTTTTATGGATCGCCATTTCTAGTATTGCTCCTATTGGGCTTCTTATGTCAGGATATGGATCGAATAATAAATATTCCTTTTTAGGTGGTCTACGAGCTGCTGCTCAATCTATTAGTTATGAAATACCATTAACTCTATGTGTGTTATCAATATCTCTACGTGTGATTCGTTGGAATATGAACTTTGAACCTCTCTTCTAGAAATAAAAGAAAAAAGAAAGAGGTTCAATGTATTGAATAGATGTTTTCATTTTTTTTATTCAGCATTCGGGTTGATGAGTTAAACCAGATAGTTATATGAGTGAAACTAAACAGCTTCAAAATTTGTAGTAAGAAGAAACAATCTCATTCCCTATGTACAAGAATAAAGTTGAAGTAAAAATAAGCAGTGTAAACTGCTTACCCCAAGATTAAGATTTTTTGATTAGTCATCATATCTTGAAGCGGGTGCAAACAAAAGATCAACTGTATGGAGTTTCTACTACTGTCTCGTATGTATTACTATACCGGGGATCAATCAAAAGTCAGTGGACGGTTAGGAACACCAAGGTACACAAAGGATTAGTAATGGAGATAATGTAAGGTATCAAAAAAAAGGTATTTCTTCATAAAACGAATCATAATAAGGACTTGAAATTGGTAGAAATGATCAAGTAGTACTTCCCTACGATTCCGATCTAGAGTATGCTCCTATTCACTGGTTAAAGAAATGACTATCAAGAACGAATTAATTCTTTATTTTATTTTTTAGTATCCTCCTCTGAGACAGAAGAACAGGAAAAAAGAAATGGAATGCAGTAATTGAATGAATAATAAAAAAAGGGGATCCTTATTTATTCTTTTCTCTATCCATATTCATACATATCGAATTCTTATCACGATTCATGAACTAATGACTAATTCTTTTTATTTTGTATTGATTGATATAAGGAGTATTTTATTGAAATATTAAGTTATTACCGAACAAAGAGAAATTTTTATTGTAAAGGATGAGATCAATTCGGAAGCACTTTTTTTCTTATTCTAGCAGACAGAATTCCATTGGTCTAATTTGGGACTTTCCGATGTATCTTTATTCTATCCATCCAAAGATGGTGATAATACCGAACCCGTCCTTACATTTTTTTTGTGGCCATCGAGGAGCCGTATGAAGCTGAGGTCTCACGTACGGTTTTGAAATAGCGATGGGAACAGTGATGTTATTATCGACTATGATTATCTAACAGTTCAAGTACAGTTGATATAGTTGAAGCACAGTCAAAATATGGTTTTTGGGGGTGGAATCTGTGGCGTCAGCCTATAGGATTTATTGTTTTTCTAATTTCTTCTCTAGCCGAATGTGAGAGATTGCCCTTTGATTTACCAGAAGCGGAGGAGGAATTAGTAGCAGGTTATCAAACCGAGTATTCGGGTATCAAATACGGTTTATTTTATCTTGCTTCTTACCTAAATTTATTAGTTTCTTCATTATTTGTAACAGTTCTTTACTTAGGTGGGTGGAATTTACCTATTCCGTATATATCCATTTCTGAGCTTTTCGGAATAAAAAAAATCACCGGCATTTTTGGAATGACAATGGGTATCCTTATTACATTAACTAAAGCTTATTTGTTTCTCTTCATTTCTATCACAACAAGATGGACTTTACCTAGAATGAGAATGGACCAGTTATTAAATCTTGGATGGAAATTTCTTTTACCTATTTCTCTAGGTAATCTGTTATTAACAACTTCTTCCCAACTTGTTTCATTATAAATAAGAGAATACGATAACACTATTTTAGATTCATAATCTCTATCAAACAAGAGAAAGAAACGTCAAATTTTTCATGTATATCTACAATATGTTCCCTATGGTAATTGGGTCCATGAATTATGGTCAACAAACAATACGAGCTGCAAGGTACATTGGTCAAAGTTTCATAATTACCTTATCCCACACAAATCGTTTACCTGTAACTATTCAATATCCTTATGAAAAATCGATCACATCAGAGCGTTTCCGGGGTCGAATCCACTTTGAATTTGATAAATGTATTGCTTGTGAAGTATGTGTTCGTGTATGCCCGATAGATCTACCCGTTGTTGATTGGAGATTTGAAAGAGATATTAAAAAGAAACAATTACTTAATTATAGTATAGATTTCGGGGTTTGTATATTTTGTGGTAACTGTGTTGAGTATTGTCCAACAAATTGTTTATCAATGACTGAAGAATATGAACTTTCTACTTATGATCGTCACGAATTGAATTATAATCAAATTGCTTTGGGTCGATTACCAATCTCAATAATTGGAGATTACACAATTCAAACAGTTATGAATTCGACTCAAATAAAAATAGACAAAGATAAACCCTTTGATTCAAGAACAATTACCGATTACTAAGATTTTGTTTTGATATAAAGGATCCAAGCTTTTTATTTTGGGTAGTCAGTAACTACAAATAAAAACTAATGATTGTTGAGAATCACTCTTTGATTTAAACTTAAAATATATTTTTCGTGATGATTTCAAAATAGCAAATTTCAACTACTTTTTTTTTCTTTCGGATAAATATAAATAAAGTAAGGTTGGCCCGATAATTTTATCTATATCTACATTAATCCATATTCAAATTCAATTCAATTATAAATGTATCATATACAATATTATATACAAGAAAACAAAAATAGGGTAATCCCTTTTCCTTTCCTGGACCATTTATTTAGTAAAGTTAAAGTAAGGTCATGAAATAGTTAAAGTTATTTATTTTGTATTTTATACATAATGGATTTACCTGGACCAATACATGATATTCTTGTTGTATTTCTGGGGTCAATTCTTGTATTAGGGGGTCTGGGGGTAGTATTATTTACCAATCCAATTTATTCTGCCTTTTCATTGGGATTGGTTCTTGTTTGTATATCCCTATTCTATATTTCATCGAACTCCTATTTTGTAGCTGCCGCACAGCTCCTTATTTATGTGGGAGCCATAAATATCTTGATCATATTTGCTGTAATGTTCATGAATGGTTCAGAATATTCCAATAATTCCTATTTTTGGACCATTGGAGATGGGGTCACTTTGATGGTTTGTACAACTATTCTTTTTTCACTAATTACTACTATCCCAGATACGTCATGGTACGGAATTATTTGGACTGCAAGGTCAAACCAGATTATGGAACAGGACCTAATAAATAACGTTCAACAAATTGGGATTCATTTATCAACAGATTTTTATCTTCCGTTTGAACTCATTTCAATAATTCTTTTAGTTTCCTTGATAGGTGCAATTACTATGGCTCGACAATAAGCAATAAAAATACTTAACTTATAATGATTCCCAATTCTTAGAATTCTAACTAAATTCAAAATAAATAAATAGAAATTTTTAGTTAAATCTATCTACCGTCAATATCTTCTTTTGTTGTGTAATTGTTCTATTCTAATCAATTGAATCGGTTGAATTGTTGTTCATATTGAAATGAATCGAGATTGATAAGGAGTTAGTCAATGATGTTTGAGCATGTCCTTTTTTTGAGTGTTTATTTATTTTCTATCGGTATCTATGGATTGATCACAAGTCGAAACATGGTTAGAGCGCTTATGTGTCTTGAGCTTATACTAAATTCGGTTAATATCAATCTTGTAACATTTTCTGATATATTTGATAGTCGCCAATTAAAAGGAGACATTTTCTCAATCTTTGTTATAGCCATTGCAGCTGCTGAAGCAGCTATTGGACTTGCTATTGTTTCGTCGATCCATCGTAACAGAAAATCAACTCGTATTAATCAATCGAATTTGTTGAATAATTAGTGATAATCATCATAGATAATTTAAATAAAGACACATAAAAATATTTAATAGAATTGAAATACTATTTTTTATTGAATTTGAATGCAATTCCATTTTATTGAATTGCATTTTTATATTTATATTGAAATAATGATGACCGATTTGTTGACCAATTAATTTTAATTCGCATGTGCAACTCGTATCATCATAATTGTTGAAACGAAAATCAAAGTGTCTTGACCTTTTCTCATAAACAGATTGATTTAAGAAATATATTGATTGTTTTTAATAAACCACTGTTTCGTCTGGTGTCTACAATATTACAATATATAATATATGATTCATTTACTACTAATTTGATTTGACCAGATCGAAAATCTTTTATGTTCAAAACTGTAATTTATAGATCCAATGTCACATTCAGTAAAAATTTATGATACATGTATAGGGTGTACTCAATGTGTACGAGCTTGCCCCACAGATGTATTGGAAATGATACCTTGGGACGGATGTAAAGCCAAGCAAATAGCTTCCGCGCCAAGAACCGAGGACTGTGTAGGTTGTAAGAGATGTGAATCTGCCTGCCCAACAGATTTTTTGAGTGTCCGTGTTTATTTAGGGCCTGAAACAACTCGCAGCATGGCTCTATCTTATTGATACGTTACAAAACAAAAAACTCCACTTGAATCATTTGTGATTCCTCTTTACCGACAAAAGCCCGTGCTCGACAAAATATATTATTTTGAGGACGGGCTTTTCTGGTCAAAATGTATCTTGTCTTTATCACGAGTTATTTTCCTTGGTTAACAATACTTGTTGTTTTACCGATATTCGCGGGTTCCTCAATTTTCTTTTTCCCTCATAGAGGGAATAAGATGTTTAGGTGGTATACTATATGTATATGCTTATTAGAACTCCTTCTAACGACTTATGCATTCTGTTATCATTTCCAATTGGATGATCCATTAATGCAATTGAAGGAAGATTCTAAATGGATAGATGTTTTTGATTTCCACTGGAGACTAGGAATCGATGGACTTTCCATAGGACCCATTTTACTGACAGGATTTATCACTACTTTAGCAACTTTAGCAGCTTGGCCAATTACTCGAAATTCGCGGTTGTTCTATTTCCTGATGCTAGCAATGTACAGCGGTCAAATAGGATTATTTTCCTCTCGAGACTTTTTACTTTTTTTCATCATGTGGGAGTTAGAATTAATTCCTGTTTACTTACTTTTATCCATGTGGGGGGGAAAGAAACGTCTCTACTCGGCTACAAAGTTTATTTTGTACACTGCAGGGGGTTCCATTTTTTTCTTAATAGGAGTTCTAGGTATGGGTTTATATGGTTCAAATGAACCAACATTAGATTTTGAAAGATTAATTAATCAATCATATCCTGTGGCATTGGAAATAATATTCTATTTTGGCTTCCTTATTGCTTATGCTGTCAAATTGCCGATTATACCCCTACATACATGGTTACCTGATACCCATGGAGAAGCACATTACAGTACATGTATGCTTTTAGCTGGAATCCTATTAAAAATGGGCGCATATGGATTGATTCGGATCAATATGGAATTACTACCCCACGCTCATTCTATATTTTCTCCTTGGTTGGTGATAATAGGAACAATGCAAATAATCTATGCAGCTTCAACTTCTCTTGGTCAACGTAATTTAAAAAAGAGAATAGCCTATTCCTCTGTATCTCACATGGGTTTCACAATTATAGGAATTGGTTCTATAACCGACATGGGACTCAATGGAGCTATTTTACAAATGCTCTCTCATGGATTTATTGGTGCTGCACTTTTTTTCTTGGCGGGAACGAGTTGTGATAGAACACGTCTTGTTTATCTCGAAGAAATGGGAGGGATATCTATCCCAATGCCAAAAACATTTACCATGTTCAGTAGCTTCTCGATGGCTTCTCTTGCATTGCCAGGAATGAGTGGTTTTGTTGCGGAATTTGTAGTATTTTTTGGACTAATTACTAGTACAAAATATCTTTTAATGCCAAAAATGCTAATTACTTTTGTAATGGCAATTGGAATGATATTAACTCCTATTTATTTATTATCTATGTTACGTCAGATGTTTTATGGATACAAGCTATTTAATATTCCAAACTCTAATTTTTGGGATTCTGGACTACGAGAACTATTTCTTTCAATCTGTATCTTTCTACCCGTAATAAGTATTGGTATTTATCCCGATTTTGTTCTCTCGTTATCAGTTGACAAGGTACACGCTATCTTATCCAATTATTATCATAGATAGTGTTTCATTAATGAAACGGAAGGAAAGTCTTATAATTCTTTGAATTTAATATTTTGAAAATCGTTTGCTGTACTGTATAATGAAAAAATAAATAAAATGAATAAGAATTGTAATTAGATACATCTCGAGTTTTTGAGAACCGTTTGAATCAAGGAATCATTCAAATTTAAATGGTTCTCAAAAACTCATAAAAACAAACTTTCGTTATATATGGGATGGTGTTTTTATCTTATGTATTCTTCATGTAGTTTATTCAATTAGATGTTTATGTGAATGAACCATAACTATGTAGACCTATTCCTAATAGATTGATCCCAAAATAGCATATCCAAATTATAATAAATCCTATAGAAGCTACAAGTGCCGAATTCGTACCTTTCCAATTTATATTTGTTCTAGTATGTAAATAAATCGCGAATATGGTCCAAGTAATAAATGCCCAAGTTTCCTTGGGGTCCCAATTCCAATAGGATCCCCATGCCTCATTAGCCCATACTGCTCCACAAAGAATACCTATGGTTAAAAAGGTAAACCCTAGACTAATGACACGATAACTCCAATAATCCAAACGCTCAGTTAATTGATATTTGTAATAATTTCGAAATGAAGGAAAAGAAGTGTTTTTAAAAACACTTCTTTTTTCATTCAAATATTCAATCTCACCAAAGAAAAATGACTGAATTAATAAATTATTGCTTTTACAAAAAATTTTGATGTTTTTTCGAAATGTAATGACTAGAAGAGCGACTGATAATAATGATCCGCATAAAAGAGCTGCATAGCTCAATAACATCATACTTACGTGCATCATTAACCACTGAGATTGTAGAGCAGGTACTAATATTGCGGATTGATGCATTTCAGTTGAAAGACCCGACATGGCAAAGCCTTGAGTAAAAATGGTACTTGGTGCAATTATTGTGCTTAAATCGTTTTTAAGGTTACGTATCTTGGGAATCATATGAATAATGAAGAAACTACACGAAAGGAAGATTAATGACTCGTATAAATTACTTAATGGAAAATGTCCCGAAGAAATCCAACGAGAAACTAATAATCCTGTTATAGAGAAAAAGGTAGCTATCATCCCTTTTTCTGATGAATCACGTAATCCTACAATTTTGTGGACTAATAAGGTCATCAAATGAATCATAATCACAATTGAAATGATCGAAAAAGAGATATGAGTTAATATATGTTCTAAAGTCGCAAATATCATAAAAGGGGTCCCATTACAGAATTGGAAATCGCGAATTGAATACATTTTAGGATCTATTGTATCTCTTTTAGAAGATGCCGCCACTCGGACTCGAACCGAGATGCTTTAGCACTGCTTCCTAAGAGCAGCGTGTCTACCGATTTCACCACGGCGGCTTACTTGAAATAATAATAGTCAATTCATGTTGAATCGTCGAGATTCAAGGATTCAATATAGTTTAGGAAACATTAATTAGAATCAATGAATAAAGACTGGTTTGTGGTTTAAATATTTGAATCTTCAATAAAATACCTACCTAGGTAGTATCGTCGTGGGTTTTTTAACAATCAACTTTCATGTACTAGAAACTAAGTTTTCTCCAAACAGTTGGAACTCCATAGTTTTTTCTCGGTTGAGATATAAAACTAAGAATTGTCTTTTTTTCTCTATTTTTTTATGATTTGTTTTTCATTTATCCGATTTCATGGATTCAAATGAAAAAGATTGAGTTTTTTTTTTTCAATGAACAAAATCAAATAACTAGGATTTCATATCTATCACAATTTCATCATTAAATACAAATAATTTGTTATTTTTCTAATGATTTCGATACCTTAGTATATTTTTATTTTAGTATATTTAAATTATTGTTGATAAAAGTAAATTTGGAAAGTATTAATATTCTTTATTGCGCATATAATTTATAATTTATAATACCATTTACAAAACCAATTAAGTTTTGGGATAGGCATATAACAAAAGAGTTTCAATCTCTATCACAATTGTACTTTTCTATTGTGAAAAGTACAATTGTGATAGGGAAAAAAATAATACTTCGAACCCAATATACAAAAAACTCTTATTCTATATATCACAGCAGTGAGTTCTAAGTAATATTGAGAAATTCAATACAGAAAAATACATTTGTTAACATTCATCTTACAAAATTTGAGGTTCTTTAGGCTATATCAATTGAGATTATTCTAAGACTTTATTATTTGTTTGTCGCACAAAAAAACTTTTTGAATGCCCGGTGGAAACCGATTTCGCTAAAGAAAAAGTTTTTACTGCAACTAAATATCCTTTTTTCTTCCAAATATTTCTACGAATACGTTTTTTTGACATAGAAGTACGTTTTTTTGGAACTGCCAT